TGTAGGTATTATTGCGGGTCAATCTATTGGCGAACCGGGTACTCAATTAACATTAAGAACTTTTCATACCGGTGGAGTATTTACAGGGGGTACTGCGGAACATGTACGGGCCCCTTCTAATGGAAAAATAAAATTTAATGAGGATTTGGTTCATCCCACGCGTACACGTCATGGACATCCTGCTTTTTTCTGTTATATAGACTTGTATGTAACTATTGAAAGTGAAAATATTATACATAACGTGAATATTCCACCAAAAAGTTTTCTTTTAGTTCAAAATAATCAACACGTAGAATCAGAACAAGTGATTGCTGAAATTCGCGCGGGAGCATACACTTTTAATTTTAAAGAGAGGGTTCGAAAACATATTTATTCGGATTCAGAAGGAGAAATGCACTGGAGTACTGATGTATACCATGCACCGGAATTTACATATGGCAATGTTCATCTCTTACCAAAAACAAGTCATTTATGGGTATTATCAGGAGGTTCGTGCGAATCTAGTATAGTTCCCTTTTCGCTCCACAAGGATCAAGATCAAATAAACGCGCATTCTATTTCTGTCGAACGAAAATATATTTCGAGTCTCCCTCTGACTAATGATCAAGTGAGACATAAACTCTTCCGCTCGGATCTTTCTCTTTCTGATAAAAAAGAAGGCGGGATTCCTAATTATTCAGAACTTAATCGAATCATATGGACTGGTCATTGTAATCTCATATATCCTGCTATTCTCCTCGAGAATTCCTATTTATTAGCAAAGAGGCGAAGAAATAGATTCATTATTCCATTCCAATCAATTCGAGAACGAGAGAAAGAACAACCGCCCCATTCCGATTCCGGTAGCTCGATTGAAATACAAATACCCATAAATGGAATTTTCCGTAGAAATAGTATTCTTGCTTATTTTGATGATCCCCGATACAGAAGAAACAGCTCGGGGATTACTAAATATGGGACTGTAGAGGCGCATTCACTTGTCAAAAAAGAGGATTTGGTCGAGTATCGAGGAGTTAAAGAATTTAAGCCAAAATATCAAATGAAAGTAGATCGGTTTTTTTTCATTCCCGAAGAAGTGCATATTTTGCCCGGATCTTCTTCCATAATGGTGCGGAACAATAGTATCATTGGAATAGATACACGAATCTCTTTAAATATAAGAAGCCGAGTCGGCGGCTTGGTCCGAGTGGAGAGAAAAAAAAAAAAAATCGAACTCAAAATCTTTTCCGGGGATATCTATTTTCCTGGAGAGATAGATAAGATAGCCCGACATAGTGGCATCTTGATACCCCCAGGAGTGGGAAAAACAGAATCGAAAAAATGGAAAAGTGGGATCTATATCCAACGGATCACACCTACTAAGAAAAGGCATTTTATTTTGGTTCGACCTGTAGTCACATATGAAATCACAGACGGTATAAATTTAGCAACACCTTTCCCAGGGGATCTGTTACAGGAAAGGGATAATATGAAACTCCGAGTTGTCAATTATATCCTTCGTGGAAATGGCAAACCAATTTGGGGAATTTCCGACACAAGTATTCAATTAGTTCGGACTTGTTTAGTTTTGAATTGGGACCAAGACGAAAAAAGTTCTTCTGCCGGAGAGGCTTGTGCTTCCTTTGTTGAAGTAAGGATAAATGGTTTAATTCGAGATTTCCTAAGAATCGACTTAGTCCAACCCCCTATTATGTGTACCGGAAAAAGAAATGATCCGTCAGGTTCAGGATTGATCTCTGATAATGGATCAGATTGTACCACTATTAATCCGTTTTATTCCAAGGCAAAGGCAAGAATTAAACAATCACTTAGCCAAAATCAAGGAACTATTCGTACGTTGTTGAATAAAAATAAGGAATGCCAATCTTTGATAATTTTGTCATCATCCAACTGTTCTCGAATGGGCCCATTTAACAATGTAAAATATCACAATGTGATAAAAGAATCAATTAAAAGAGAGCCCCTAATTCCAATTAGGAAATTCTTGGGTCCTTTAGGAACCATTTTTCAAGTTGCAAATATTTATTTTTTAAGAACCCAGAATCGGATCTTGATAACTAAATATTTGCAACTTGAAAATTTAAAACAGACTTTTCGAATACTTAAATATTCTTTAATGGACGAAAGCGGGAGAATTTATAATCCCGCTCCATGTAGTAGCAGTAACATCATTTTGAATCCATTCAATTTGAATTGGTATTTTTTCCATCATAATTATTGTGAAGAGACATCCACAATAATTAGTCTTGGGCAGTTTATTTGTGAAAATGTATATATAGCCAAAAAGGGACCCTACCTAAAATCAGGTCAAATTCTAATTGTTCAAGTCGACTCTGTAGTAATAAGATCAACTAAGCCTTATTTGGCCACTCCAGGAGCAACCGTTCATGGCCATTATGGGGAAATCCTTTACAAAGGGGATACATTAGTTACATTTATATATGAAAAATCGAAATCTGGTGATATAACACAGGGTCTTCCAAAAGTGGAACAAGTGTTAGAAGTACGTTCAATTGATTCAATATCGATGAACCTAGAAAAGAGAGTTGAGGATTGGAATGGGCGTATAACAAGAATTCTTGGAATTCCTTGGGGATTCTTGATTGGTGCTGAGCTAACTATAGTGCAGAGTCGCATCTCTCTGGTTAATAAGATCCAAAAGGTTTATCGATCCCAGGGAGTGCAGATTCATAATAGGCATATAGAAATTATTGTACGTCAAATAACATCAAAAGTATTGGTTTCCGAAGAAGGAATGTCTGATGTTTTTTCACCTGGAGAACTAATTGGGTTGTGGCGGGCGGAACGAACGGGGCGCGCTTTGGAGGAGGCGATTTGTTACCGAGCCGTTTTATTGGGAATAACGAGAGCATCTCTGAATACTCAAAGTTTCATATCCGAAGCGAGTTTTCAAGAAACCACTCGAGTTTTAGCAAAAGCGGCTCTCCGGGGTCGTATCGATTGGTTGAAAGGCCTGAAGGAGAACGTAGTTCTGGGAGGGATGATACCCGTCGGTACCGGATTCAGAGGATTAGTGCGCCGTTCAAGGCAGCATAACAACATTCCTTTGGAAATCAAAAAGAGAAATTTATTTGAGGAGGAAATAGGAGATATTTTGTTCCACCACAGAGAATTATTTAATTCTTGCATTTCAAAGAATTTCCATGATACATCAGAACAACCATTTCTAGGGTTTAATGATTCATAAGAGTGAATTTACCCCTGCTAACTATCTGTATTTGGTCCACCCATTTCATTTGATTTGGTAATTAAGTAATAAAGAAAGATAATAACGAATAGAAAGGAATTCATTTATTGGGTCATGTATCAACAGCCAATCTCCGGTAGAAGAGAAGGTTCCGTCGGAACAATTATTTATTTTATTAGGGCACCTCGTCTCTTAAAAAGAGGAAGTGTAGGGAGAAATGACAAGAAGATATTGGAACATCAATTTGGAAGAGATGATGGAAGCAGGAGTTCATTTTGGTCATGGTACTCGGAAGTGGAATCCTAGAATGGCACCTTATATCTCGGCAAGGCGTAAAGGTATTCATATTACAAATCTTACTAGAACTGCTCGTTTTTTATCAGAAACTTGTGATTTAGTTTTTGATGCAGCAAGTAGGGGAAAACAATTCTTAATTGTTGGTACCAAAAATAAAGCAGCTGATTCAGTAGCGCGAGCTGCAATAAAGGCTCGATGTCATTATGTTAATAAAAAATGGCTCGGCGGTATGTTAACGAATTGGTTTACTACAGAAACAAGACTTCATAAGTTCAGGGACTTGAGGACGGAACAAAAAACGGAGAAGCTCAACCGCCTTCCGAAAAGAGATGCGGCGGTATTGAAGAGACAATTATCCCGCCTGCAAACATATCTAGGTGGGATTAAATATATGACAGAGTTACCCGATATTGTAATAATCGTTGATCAGCAAGAAGAATATACAGCTCTTCGAGAATGTATTACTTTAGGAATCCCAACGATCTGTTTAATCGATACAAATTGTGACCCGGATCTTGCAGATATTTCGATCCCGGCGAATGATGACGCTATAGCTTCAATCCGATTAATTCTTAACAAATTAGTATTCGCCATTTGTGAGGGCCGTTCTAGCTATATAAGAAATTATTGATTAATAATAAGATAAATGACTTTTTGAACTCCATAGATTTTTGGAATCGGTTACTATTCTAGAATCTCAAAAAGAGATAAAAAGGGGCTATTATTATTATGTGATCGGTTAGTATACAAAATATATAAGTTAAGAAAGAGCCGGTTGAATCAAAATAATTCCTTTTAAAGTTCTATTTATGTCAGGGGGCAATATGAATGTTCTATCATGTTCCATCAACACACCAAAAGGGCTATATGACATATCCGGCGTGGAAGTAGGCCAACATTTCTATTTGCAAATAGGGGGTTTCCAAGTCCATGCTCAAGTACTTATTACTTCTTGGTTTGTAATTGCTATCTTATTAGGTTCAGCCGCTATAGCTGTTCGGAATCCACAAACCATTCCGACTACCGGTCAGAATTTTTTCGAATATGTTCTTGAATTCATTCGAGACGTGAGCAAAACTCAGATTGGAGAAGAATATGGGCCCTGGGTTCCCTTTATTGGCACTATGTTTCTATTTATTTTTGTTTCTAATTGGTCGGGGGCCCTTTTACCCTGGAAAATAATACAGTTACCTCATGGAGAGTTAGCTGCACCCACAAATGATATAAATACTACCGTTGCTTTAGCTTTACTCACGTCAGTGGCATATTTTTATGCGGGTCTTACCAAAAAAGGATTGGGTTATTTCGGTAAATACATTCAACCAACTCCAATTCTTTTACCCATTAATATCTTAGAAGATTTCACAAAACCGTTATCACTTAGTTTTCGACTTTTTGGGAATATATTAGCGGATGAATTAGTAGTTGTTGTTCTTGTTTCTTTAGTACCTTCAGTAGTTCCTATACCGGTCATGTTCCTTGGATTATTTACAAGTGGTATTCAAGCCCTTATTTTTGCAACGTTAGCTGCGGCCTATATAGGCGAATCCATGGAGGGCCATCATTGACTCTTTTTTGAAATTTTTGAAAAAAAAAATTTTTATCTTAGCCCACGCACAATATATGCGTGGCTCAAGATAATCTACTTAGGGAACATAAATCTAAAAATAAAAAATACAGAAAAATATAGCATGGTATATATCTAGAATCTGAAATAATAGCAAAAAGATTACGGATATTGGGGGGTTCTTGTAAAAAGGGGAAAGAGATCGAAACGATCTTTTTCCTAAAATTCCCGTTTAGCCCATTTTTCGACCATACCCCCCCACTCCAATGAATATTCTATATTCTATTGGTCAGTCAATTCCAAAGTAAATATTAGGAGTCATAATTTAATTTGAATAAGAATTTTTAGGGCATTTATGATATTATGACTATGGATACACAATTAAATAAATAAAAAAAGATGGTTTATGGAACAATTCGGGTTTCGGTTGATTTCATTCAATTCAACGATTGACTAAAATAAAATTATAATAAATTGCATGAACTTAGCTTAGATCAATCAAAATCAAAGCAACGATTCAGCCTAATGAATTCATCCTTTTAAATTGTCTCCATCTAGGATAATGATAACGAAAAGGAGTAAAAAAGTTTACAAATAAAGTAGATTCATAAAAAATAGGCGGGTTAGTAGAGGAGGTTGAACTAGGTCGTTGAACTAGGTCTATGCGATTTAATGGCTATAAGCATAAGCTAACTCTTGTAGATGTTTCGAAGAATGATTTATAAGAATCCGATGAAACGAATTAATCGGTTTACGTCATGGAAGAAACACATGTATATGTTATAATTGACTAGTTATATGAACTAAAGATATAATATATCTAATTTGCCCTAACTACTGTCAATTTAGATGGGGATTCCAATAGAAGCCCTTCCGTTTCGTCCGAATTGAATGAATAAAGAGATCACATAAAATAAAGAACGAGGACTTCCAAGAATGGTTCGGAACAAAGAAATGGAAGAACTAAAGTCGTAGGGATTCACAAAGACTTCGCGGGGGATAGAAACTAAAAAAGAGATATTGAAGTAGTTCTGAAGATTCCATAATTAATATTTTTACTTCAATTCAGAGTTCGTAGTTATTGTAACTTGATGAGTCGTAGCGATAGAATAATGAAGTTATAATTCATCGGTTGATTGTATCATTAACCATTTCTTTATTTTGGTGCGAGGAACTTATCATGAATCCACTGATTTCTGCTGCTTCCGTTATTGCTGCTGGATTGGCCGTAGGGCTTGCTTCTATTGGGCCTGGAGTGGGACAAGGTACTGCCGCGGGCCAAGCTGTAGAAGGTATTGCGAGACAGCCCGAGGCTGAGGGAAAAATACGAGGTACTTTATTGCTTAGTCTGGCTTTTATGGAAGCTTTAACAATTTATGGATTGGTTGTAGCATTAGCGCTTTTATTTGCGAATCCTTTTGTTTAATTTTTTGAATCCTAGAAATAGGAAAAATAAGTATTTCTTTTCTTATTTTATTGCCTTCGACTTGTCGTTTGCTTTTTTGAATTATATCAAGATTTAACTCCTACAATTACTTATTGGTTGAGACAATAGCCTACGGGAAGAGCTGATTTGAGGATAAGAAATTAGCATACCGACTCGCTTGCTTCCTTTCTCTTACTAGAATCCTTTTTTTTTGGAAATCTTGCAATAAACGAGGTATGTCGCAATTGACATGAGGCCTAGTACTTTAGTACTTAATTCTAATAAGTCTCATTCTTGTTGACTTAGTGAGAATTTTAATAAAAAAAAGAGGGTGAAGTGATACAAAAGGAACTCCGTTCGATTTTTTAGTCTATCTATAAGGGGGATCTTATGAAAAATGTAACTGATTCTTTCGCTTCCTTGGGCCACTGGCCATTCGCCGGGAGTTTCGGGTTTAATACCGATATTTTAGCAACAAATCCAATAAATCTAAGTGTAGTGCTTGGTGTATTGATCTTTTTTGGAAAGGGAGTGTGTGCGAGTTGTTTATTTCAATAATAGGCCGGATTCAACCGGCTGCACCTTTTTTCGTGCTAACTCGGCAAGAAAGGTGGATGATCCTGCGAATTACTTCTGAATAAATTAAGAAATCATATGGAAGAACCATAGCATTTCGTAATTTGTTGGTAAATCTACTTTGATTCTCTATCAAAAACACAACAATGTGGAATCATTAATATGGTTAAAGCTTACTCCATTTGAAGTCCAAACGCGGCATAGTACTCTTTCTACCACTATGTTAATACAGATAGTTGGAAATTTTTTCGATATATAACACTCATGTCGATAAAATGATTTGAACCTGTTATTGGAAAAAATGGGTATTTCTAATGCTGAATTTGATGACCTATGTATAAAGTAAGAAGGATTTTTTTGGATTTGAAGAAAATAACGAAACAACTTTGCTGACAATTACATGTTTTTTCTTTGGTCAGAAGAGTC